ACCGTCACCCATTAATACAACGCCAACATTGTTTGATTCCAAATTCAGAGCAATGCCTATTGTACCCTCTTCAAATTCTACTAATTCCCCTGCCATTACTTCATCAAGACCATGAATACGAGCAATGCCATCGCCTACTTGAAGTACGGTGCCGGTATTCACAATCGTGACTTCTCGATTATATTGTTCAATACGTTCACGGATAATATTACTAATTTCGTCGGCTCGAATGGTTACCATTAGTGTCTCTTAATTCTTTTTCGGAAACAAAGGTAGAAAAAAAAAAAATAATGCCTACAGTAAAAGGGCTAATCAGTTATTTCTTTCATGGCCCCGAGCATGCCAATATTAGCACTGATGGTGCGTAAATGTAACTCGCTGTTCGAACAACTATTCAGAGTTCCTAGAGCTCCTTGTAAGGCTTGTTGGAAAACTCGCTGTCGGACCTGATTAATTGCTCTTTGTTGTTCAAAATGAATGGTTTCATTTTTGTAATTTTCTAATCGTTCCAAATTCTCATAAGTGGCATTAATCAAATTCTGTTTTTCTCGTTCTATCTCAGAGTATCCATTCACTCGAAACTCATCTGCTTCCATTTCCGCTTTCCGTAAGCGAGCCCGGGCTTTTTCGAGCTGCTCAATAGCTCCTCCGCGTAGTTCTTCTGAATTTCGAATAGTACTCAAAATCCTCTGTTTTCGATTATCTAATAAATCACTTAATGAAAGTAGATTATTTTCCCATTCATTTCACAACTTCACTTCCATGATCTCTTCCCGAACCAAACATGAATCTTTCGATTCATTTGGCTCTCACGCTCAGTTACTTATGTTATGAGCATTCCCATATCTTTTAATGTAATGAGCCTACCCTCTCTTCTCTGTTCGTATTCCAAGATATGGAAACTGATACAAGACCAGAATATTCAGAGGACTCTTCCGACCAGACAAAAAAAATCTGTAATTGTCAGCAAAGTTGTTTTTTTTTCTTCAAATCCAAAAAATTCTTCTTATTTTATACATAGGTCGTCGATTCAGCATTGGATAAAAAAAGGTCGAGACACCCATTTTTCCAGTAAATGGTTCAAATCATTTTATCGATATGAGTGTTCTATATCGGATAAATTGCCAACTATTCATTTTGAAACCATCTCCGTACTAACGTAGTGGTAGAAAGAGTACCATGTTGTGCCTGGACTTCAGGCGGTTTAGCTTTAACCATGTTAATGGTCCCACATTATTGGTTGATAGAGAATCAAAGTTTATTTACCAATGAGTCACGAAATGCTATGGTTCTTACATATGATTTCTTAATTTATTCAGAAGTAATTCGTCGAGATCGTGCACCTTTCTTCCCTATTTATAAATAAAAAAAAAAAAAAGAAAGTGCAGCTGGTTGGATCCAGCCTATTCTTGAAATACACAACTCGCACACACTCCCTTTCCAAAAAAGATCAATACGCCAAGCACTACACTTAGATTTATTAGATTTGTTGCTAAAATATCGGTATTCAACCCGAAACTCCCGGCGGATGGCCAGTAACCCAAGGAAACGAAAGAATCGGTTACATTTTTCATATGCTCTCCTCTTATAGATAGGACTAACAAAATCGAACAGAGTTCTTTTTGTATCACTTCGTCCCGTTTTTTTATTATTGATTTCTTTTTTTTTTTTTTATTAATTGACTTATTTTAAATATGAATATATTCATTTCATTTGAAATCATTTTCAAATTTCAAAAATGGATTCTTTATTATTATTTTATTTCAATTGAAGTTCCCAATAAGATACTTATTAGGTCCCCGGTTTCATGTCAATTGCGAAATACCTGCAACGCTTCCTAAAAGTCAAAAGGGGTTTCCATTAAATTAAGGACGGGAAGTGAGAAAGCGAGTGGATCTACTAATTCCTCATCCTCAAATCAGACCTTCCCCGGAGTATTGTCTCAACGAAGAAGTGGAGTGAAGTTTTGATATAATTCGAAGAAGCAAGCGGTAAGTCGACGGCAATAAAATAAGAAAAGAAGTACGTATTTCCACGTTTATAGAATAGGATTAAACAAAAGGATTCGCAAATAAAAGCGCTAATGCCACGACCAGTCCGTAAATTGTTAAAGCTTCCATAAAAGCCAGACTAAGCAATAAAGTACCTCGTATTTTACCCTCTGCTTCTGGTTGTCTCGCGATACCTTCTACGGCTTGGCCCGCAGCAGTACCTTGACCAACTCCAGGTCCAATAGAAGCAAGCCCTACGGCCAATCCAGCAGCAATAACGGAAGCGGCAGAAATCAGTGGATTCATGGTAAGTTCCTCGCACCAAAATAAAGAAATGGTTAATGATACAATCAACCAATGAATTATTACTTATTATTCCATCACTAAGATCCACCCGGTCAAAGTAACTAAGAACTCCGAATTGAAGTGATGATATACTGAATCATCAGAACTACTTCGATATCTCGTTTTTAGTTCCTATCCATGGAGTCTTTGGAAATCCATACGGT